TTTAATTTGCATGTAGGGAGCAGATAGTTTGCATTATGCACGCCTATAAGAATAAATAAATGCGTAAATATTTTGCGTAGGTTTAAAAATTATATTCTCTATGTTACATTAATAAAATATTCTAATACTATAATTACTATAAGATTTCCAGATCATATATGTCCAAACAATAAAGTGTTTTTAGAGCAGGCAGAAAACTGTGTAACAAGGTTTGAGCCAAATGCTTACGTGAATGCTTACGTAATACTTTATGTTTTTTGTAGCACTTACAGTGTATGTATTCTTGCTTTTGGGGTTTGACAAGATGTTTAGTACATGTAAGATTGGGGGGGTAAGGGGGGGTTTGAATACTAAGCTACGTAAAAATAAATTTATATGTATGATGGAAAAATTGTTGACTTGAAATGTTGTAGTAAAATTTTATATGTCCCGTAACCATTGACTGAATAACACCTGAAAGTAGTATATGTACGACCAATAATAGTTAAATATATGTCTTGACCACATTCAATGTCCTCCGCTCTGAGGCTCCGCCTAGTGGAACCCCCGCACCCTAAAATTAAAAAATACCAAGGGCATGACACCACAGTTATGCATCGGCATGGGCTGATTAGTAACTAATCCATCGAGATGTCTTATTTAAGAGGAACGAGTGAGCGACTATAGACGAATGAACATGAAGTAAGAACCAGATGCCAGGTATAGTTCTCCTATAACTACCCCACAGTCTATATGGGCCCGGAGCGAGAAGAGGGACACGTTGTGGGCGGGTTGATGATTTCACGCGGCATGGTGATTAAGCGGCCTTCAGAGGTGGTGATACGCATGTTGACTGGAAATGATTTGACTTGGATGTGGTATGCACGATTAATAATATATATGTCCTATGTACTTTAATGGTTAATAGTACTTGCTTATATGCATGGGGTATATCAGTAATGCACGATTATACATAATATGTCCTATGTACTGTAATAATTGATAGTACCTGCTTATATGCATGGGGCATATCATTAATGCACGATTATACATAATATGTCCTATGTACTATAATGATTTATTAGTACTTGCTTATATTCATGGGGCCAGCCATTAATGCACGATTATACATAGCGTATTTGCCCGTTGGTGGGGTTTTATGTTGTATAAAATTTTTCAGGAAGTAGTTTATAGAGAATGTCAGCTTTGGGTGTTGATGGAGGGGCTTTAGTCTCCTTCCTGAGTCTCGGGGAGGGTTAGAATCTCCTTTTTTGGTTTACAAGGCCAGTGTATTAGATATACTACAGAGACTCTTCATTTTATAAGTTTATTTTCAATAGTGCTTGCAATTGGTAATATTACTAGGATGAGGGTAAAGTATGAGATTGAGGCTACTTGGCCGATTAGGATGAATGGGTGTTCCACGGGTTGTCCTCCAATTCAGGTAAGTACGAGGAGGTTTGCTACTAGGAGTCAGAATATGATTTGGCTTAGGGGTCGGAATATCATAGTGCGTTGTTTTGATATTTGTAATGAGGGGATAATGGCTAAGATTAGGATGGATATGGCTAAGGCTAGTACACCTCCTAGTTTGTTGGGAATTGATCGTAGGATTGCGTATGCAAATAGAAAATATCATTCTGGCTTAATATGGGGAGGTGTGCTTAGGGGGTTAGCTGGTGTGTAATTGTCTGGGTCTCCTAGAAGGTCGGGGAAAAATAGTACTAGAGTTATTAGGGCTATAGATATAATGAATAGACCTAGGATGTCTTTGATCGTGTAGTACGGGTGAAATGGGATTTTGTCTGAATTGGAGATAAGGCCTATTGGATTGTTGGATCCTGTTTCGTGAAGGAATAGTAGGTGGACTATTGCTAGGCCTGTAATAATAAAGGGGAAGATGAAGTGAAATGCGAAGAATCGAGTTAGAGTTGCTTTGTCAACTGAGAAGCCCCCTCAGATTCATTCTACCAGGTCTGGACCGATATAGGGGATTGCTGATAAGAGGTTAGTAATTACTGTAGCCCCTCAGAATGATATTTGTCCTCATGGTAGGACATACCCTACGAAGGCTGTTGCTATAACTGTAAATAAGAGGATAATTCCGATGTTTCATGTTTCTTTGTAGGTGAAGGATCCGTAATATAAGCCTCGTCCAATATGGATAAATAAGCAGATGAAGAATATTGATGCGCCATTGGCATGTATGTAACGGATAATTCAGCCATAGTTCACATCTCGACAGATATGAGTAATTGATGAGAATGCGGTTGTAGTGTCTGCTGTGTAGTGTATTGCTAAGAATAGTCCTGTTATAATTTGTAGGATTAAGCATATTCCTAATAGAGAGCCAAAGTTTCATCATGCTGAGATGTTGGAGGGGGTTGGGAGGTCAATAAAAGAATTACTGATGATTTTAAATAGGGGGTGAGATTTTCGTATATTTGTCATTAAGTTCTTGTAGTTTAGTTACAACGATGATTTTTCATGTCATAGGCCATGGTTAGAGTCCATGTAAGAATAATGGCAATATATGTTGTGTTTGTCTTGAGTGTTGTTTTTGTAATTAGTTTCTTAGGGGTTTCTTCTAAGCCTTCTCCTATTTATGGGGGATTTAGTTTGATTGTGGCGGGAGGTGTGGGATGTGGAATTGTGGTGTGTTCTGGTGGGTCTTTTTTAGGTTTAATAGTTTTTTTAATCTATCTTGGGGGTATGTTGGTTGTTTTTGGATATACATCTGCTATAGCCATTGAGGAATATCCTGAGGCTTGGGTTTCTAATGTAGTTGTATTAGGCATATTTGTTATTGGGTCGGCAATAGAGTTAGTGTTGGTTTATTTTATAATTAAGGGCGAAGAAATGGGAGTAGTGTTAGATTTTAGTAGTAAAGGTGATTGAATGGTTTATGATACTGGGGGACTTGGAATTTTAAGTGGAGATATTATGGGGGTTTCTGCTTTGTACAGCTATGGAGTTTGGTTTATTGTTGTTACTGGATGATCTTTGTTAATGTGTGTAATTATTGTTATGGAAATTACTCGAGGTAATTAGATGTTAGCAGGGCTAGAGTAATTGTCATTATGAATGATAGGAAGTATAGTTTAATTAGGCCTTTGTGATTTGATGTTAAGGAAGATGCCTGTAAGTGGAAGTGTGAAGTGGCTTTTGGTAAGATTTTTTCTAGTCAGGTTAAGTCTATTATTAGGGATGCTAGTTTTTGGCTTATTACTAATGTAGATATGGGGGCGGTTCGATGGATGATTGTTGGGAAGTAGCCTAATGAGTTTGAAAATTTAAATGTGTTTGAGGGTTCATTATGTTGAAGATTTGTAGATAGGTTACATAGTTCTAATGCTACAATAAATCCTAGTACTGTGACTAATAGAGTGGTGAGTTTTAGGTAGTATGGTATGGTTATTAGGGGGGTGGTTGTTGGGGGAATATAGTTAAGTAACAAGAATCCGGCGAAGATGCTTCCTAGTATTAGACGTTTAAGTGAATTAGTTAGTGCTGGATTATTTTCATTAATAGCATTTAGGGCAGTAAATCGGGGTTGGCCTGTTAATACGAGAAATACTATGCGGGTACTGTATGCAGCTGTTAGGGAAGTAGCTAGTAGAGTGATGGAGAGGGCTCAGGCGTTTGTATAAGACATGTTGATAGATTCGATAATGAGGTCTTTGGAGTAAAATCCTGTAAGGAAAGGCATGCCTGTTAGGGCCAGGCTTCCGATGATAAGGGCGGAGGTTGTGAGGGGCAGGGCGTGGAATAAGCCGCCTATTTTGCGGATATCTTGTTCGTTTTCTAGGTTGTGGATAATTGACCCTGAGCACATAAATAATATGGCTTTGAAGAAGGCGTGAGTACAGATATGAATAAAGGCTAAGTGTGGTTGGTTAATACCGATAGTAACTATTATTAATCCTAGTTGGCTTGAGGTTGAAAATGCTACGATTTTTTTAATATCATTTTGGGTTAAAGCGCAGATAGCTGTAAATAGGGTTGTAATGGCTCCTGAGCATAGGGTTATTGTTTGTATTGTTTTGTTGTTTTCTATTAAAGGGTAGAATCGGATCAGGAGGAATACTCCTGCTACTACTATTGTACTGGAGTGAAGTAATGCTGATACTGGGGTGGGACCTTCTATTGCTGAAGGTAATCAGGGATGTAGTCCGAATTGAGCGGATTTTCCTGTTGCGGCTAGTAGTAGGCCGGCTAAGGGAATGTTTGTGTTTTCATAGTTAATAATAAAAATTTGTTGGAGGTCCCATGAGTTTGATTTTGTGAAGAATCATGCTATAGCTAGGAGAAATCCAATGTCGCCAATACGGTTGTATAGGATTGCTTGTATGGCAGCTGTGTTTGCGTCTGTTCGACCGTATCATCAACCAATTAGTAGGAAGGATATAATGCCTACTCCTTCTCAGCCGATAAAGAGTTGAAATAAATTGTTAGCGGAGACTAGGATCATTATAGTGATTAGAAATGTTAGTAGGTACTTAAAGAATTTGTCAATATTAGGGTCTGAATTTATATATCATAGGGAGAATTCTATAATAGACCATGTAACAAGGAGGGCTACGGATATAAATGTTACAGAGAAGTAGTCTAATTTAAAACTTATTGTCATTTTTATAGTTTGGATTGATATTCAGTGCCAGTTATAAATGACTATTTCTTCACTTAAGTAAATAAATATTATTATGGGGATAATGCTGATGATAAAGGAAATTGCAACTGTGTTCTTTACATAGACTGGGTAGCTTTTGTTTATGAGGGTGTGCGTGGGATTAATTAGAGTGGGTAAGGATAGTATTATTAGTATTGTGAGTGAGAGTCATATTAGGGTGTTAATTACTTTTATTTGGAGTTGCACCAATTCTTTGGTTCCTAAGACCAATGGATACTGCTATCCTTTAAAAGTAAAAAAGCCATGTATTTACACATGGAAGCATGAGTTAGCAGTTCTTGCGTGCTTTTTTGGTAAATAGGGGGTTAGAATTTCCCATTGTCAGGTTCACATTCTGATGTTTTTATTAAACTATATTTACAGTAGGTGAGTCCTAAGATAATTTTAGGATTAATTGATAGTAATAGAATAGGCAGTAGATGGAGGGCTATTAGAGCATTTTCTCGTGTAAAAGAAGGTTTAATGTTGTTAATATATTGTGTGTGTTTGCTCCGTTGAGTGGATGTCAGTATATGTAAGGAATATGCAGCTGTAATAATAATGTTTATCCCAGTTAGAGTAATAGTATAGTTGGATCATGAAAAGGCTGATATTACCACAAATAGTTCTCCAATTAGATTAATGCTGGGGGGTAGGGCTAGGTTTGTTAGGCTTGCTAGAAGTCATCAGGTGGCTATTAGTGGGAGGAGGGTTTGTAGGCCCCGTGCTAGAATTATAGTTCGGCTATGAATTCGTTCATAATTTGTATTAGCTAAGCAAAATAATATAGATGATGTTAAACCGTGGGCGATTATGAGAGCTGTAGCTCCTATATAACTTCATGGTGTCTGGATTATGATTGCTGCGATTACAAGTGCTATATGGCTGACAGAGGAATATGCGATTAGTGATTTTAGGTCTGTTTGACGTAGACAGGTTGAGCTTGTTATGATCATGCCTCATAGGGAGAGGATTAAGAATGGATAAGCTATAAAGGTTGTTGTAGGTTCTAGTAGGGGAGTAATACGTAACATTCCGTATCCGCCTATTTTGAGTAGTACTGCTGCTAGTACTATGGATCCAGCGATCGGGGCTTCTACGTGGGCTTTGGGTAGTCATAGGTGTAGGCCGTATAGTGGTATTTTTACTATGAATGCTATTATACATGCTAATCATATTAGTGTACTGGTCCAAGAGTTGGCTATGGGTTTGGCTCAGTATTGCAGTAGCATTAGGTTAAGAGTTCCTATTATATTTTGAGTATAAATAAGGGTTACTAAGAGAGGTAGGGAACCTGCTATTGTGTAGAAGAGAAAATAGGACCCTGCATTTAGGCGTTCGATTTGGTTTCCTCATCGTGTAATGATAATGAGGGTTGGTATAAGTGTTGCTTCAAATAGAATGTAAAATATCATAATTTCGGAGGAAGAGAATGTTATAATTAATAGTGTTTGAAGAATAATTAGTATACTAATAAAAAGTTTCTTTCGGTTAGGGGTTTCATTTGATAAATGAGATTGGCTTGCTATTAGTATCAGAGGGAGTAGTCATGTCGTTAGTACAAGTAAGGGTGCTGATAGGGGGTCTAGAAAAAAGGTTAGTGAGAGGTTTATGTTGGTGTTATCGTGCTGGCTTAGAACGAATAGGGAGATGAGACTAGTTAATATACTATGGGATGTAATGTTAATTCAGATTATATTTTTATTTGATATTCAAGTCAGGGGAATTATTATAAGTATAGGTATAATAAGTTTTAGCATCGAAGAAGATTTAAGTTTTGCACGTAGTCTGTACCATATGAGTTCGATACTAGTACTAGTAGGGAGAGGCCTAGGGCGGCTTCACATGCTGCAAATACAAGTAGGATAATGGGGGCTATGCTAGCTAGTGTAAAGTTGATGTTTAGGCTTGTGATAGCAATTATAGTAAAAAGAGATAGTATTATTCCTTCTAGGCATAGAAGTGAGGATATGAGGTGCGATCGGTATATTAATATTCCGGCCAGAGAGATGACAAATGCTAGTATAATATTAATGTGAATTGAAGGCATTTAATAGCTATGGGGAAATCATAATCTAATGAGTCGAAATCATTTGTTTTACATAAACTAGCTATCATATTCAGCTCATTCTAGGCCTTTTTGTGTTCATTCATAGGCCAGGCTGATGGCTAATAATAGGAGTAATAGTAAGGCTGTGATAAGCATAATGTTAAGTTGATTTGTTTGTGACGCTCATGGAAGTGGAAGAAGCAGTACAATTTCTAAGTCAAATAGAAGGAATGTAATAGCAATTAAGAAGAATTTTATAGAGAATGGTAATCGTGCAGATCCTATTGGATCAAATCCGCACTCATAGGGAGTGACTTTTTCTGAATAAATATATAATTGGGGAAGTCAGAAGGCGATCAGTATAAGCAGGGATGCTAGTAGTACATTAATTATTATTATTATTACGAGGTTTATTATTTTCTTCTGGATTTTTACCAGATCCCTTTAATTGGAAGTTAACTGTACTGTGTATACTCAGAAAATAAGAACCTCATCAGTAAATAGAGACATATAGGAATAGTCATACTACATCTACGAAGTGTCAATATCAGGCAGCAGCTTCAAATCCAAAATGGTGTTTAGATGTAAAGTGAAATTTTAGTTGTCGTATAAAGCATACTAATAGAAAGGAAGACCCGATAATTACATGCAGGCCGTGAAATCCTGTTGCTATAAAAAAGGTTGAGCCATATACGCCATCGGAGATTGTGAAAGGTGCTTCGTAATATTCAGAAATTTGTAATAGTGTAAAGTACAGTCCTAGGGAAATTGTAATGAGTAGGGCCTGGATCATGTGATTTCGATTACCTTCTATCAAGCTATGATGTGCTCAGGTGATCGATACACCAGAGGCTAGTAATACGGATGTATTGAGTAGAGGTACTTCTATGGGGTTTAAGGGGTTAATTCCTGTAGGTGGTCAGCACCCACCTAGTTCGAGAGTGGGAGCTAGGCTCGAGTGATAAAATGCTCAGAAAAATCCGATGAAAAAGAAGATTTCAGAGATAATGAAAAGGATTATGCCGTATCGTAGTCCTTTTTGGACCGTCATTGTATGGTGACCTTGGAATGTGCTTTCTCGCACGATATCACGTCATCATTGATACATAGTTAAGAAGTTTGTAATCAGGCCTAGGGATAATAAAATCATGGAGTTGAAGTGAAATCATATTGCAAGGCCAGAGGTTATCAAGAGGGCAGATAGAGCTCCTGTCAGGGGTCAAGGACTGGGATTTACTATATGGTAGGAGTGGGTTTGGTGGTTCATTATGTATTATCATGTAAGTAAAGGCTGATAAGCAGAGTAAATACGTATGCTTGAATTAATGCGACCGCGAACTCGAGAATTGTAAGTAGGACTAGGATGATAAAGGTTGGAGTTGCTACGGTGAGGCTAATAGATATTAAAGCTAAAGTTGCGCTTCCGATTAAGTGTATTAGTAGGTGGCCAGCGGTGATATTAGCGGTTAGTCGTACTGCTAGGGCTATGGGTTGAATAAGCAGACTGATTGTTTCGATAATTACTAATACAGGGATAAGAGGGGTTGGCGTACCTTGGGGTAGAAGATGGGCTAGGGATATTTTTGTCTTATGTCGGAACCCTGTGATTACGGTTGCTGCTCATAAAGGAACGGCCATGCCCAGATTTATTGATAGTTGAGTTGTGGCAGTGAATGAGTAGGGTAGTAAGCCTAGTAGGTTAGTGGAGGCAATAAAAATAATTAGGGATATTAATATTAGGGTTCAGGTTTGTCCTTTATAGCTGTGAATGGATATTATTTGCTTAGTTGTTTGCTGTAAAAGTCATTGTTGTATAGATTCGATGCGATTGTTAATTAGTCGTTTTGGTGATGGGAATATAATAATTGGGAATATAATAATAATTGTAACAATGGGAATGCCCATTATTATTGGGGTAAGGAAAGAGGCAAATAGATTTTCGTTCATTTTTTTATTCAAGGGGTAGAGATTTTATAATCTAGTTTGGTTGCAATTTCTGCGTTGTGTGGATAGTTATATTTAGAGATTTTTAGTTGTAGTAGAATAAATAGGGTAAGGAATATTGAAGTAATTATAATAAATCATGTTGATGTGTCTAGTTGTGGCATAGTCATTAAGGAGAAATTCCTATTTCTCTATCTCTAACTTAAAAGGTTAGTGCTACTAGCTTCTTAATGGTTTACAGTATAGATAAGGACCAATTTTCAAACGTTTTTAGTGGAACTATTTCAATGACGATGGGCATAAAGCTATGGTTTGATCCACAGATTTCTGAGCACTGCCCAAAGAATAGGCCAGGTCGATGGGATATCAGAGTTGTTTGATTTAGACGTCCGGGAATAGCATCTGTTTTTAGACCTAATGAGGGGACTGCTCAAGAGTGTAATACATCTTCTGATGAGATAAGTATACGGATGGTTATTTCTATAGGTAATACAAGTCGATTGTCTACTTCTAAGAGTCGAAGTTCACCTGGTTTAAGATCTTGTGTAGGAATTATATATGAGTCAAATGTCAGGTCTTCATAGTCTGTATATTCGTAGCTTCAATATCATTGATGGCCTATGGTTTTTACAGTTAGTGAGGGGTTGTTAATTTCATCTATCATATATAGGATGCGTAATGAGGGAAGGGCAATAAGAATTAAAATGATTGCAGGCAGAACTGTTCAGATTGTTTCTACTTCCTGAGCGTCTATTGTATTTGTATGGGTTAGTTTTGTAGTTAGTATTAGGGAAATGATATATAAGACTAGGGAGCTAATTAAGAATACAATTATTAATGTATGGTCATGGAAGTGAAGTAGTTCTTCCATGATAGGGGAGGTGGCATCTTGGAAGCCTAGTTGGAAAGGGTGTGCCATAGAAGTATAAAGGATTTAAACCCATAATTCAACCTTGACAAAGTTGTGTAATTTTTACTAATACTTCAGTAATTGAGAGAGACATAGGGGTTATGATATTGGCTTGAAACCATATTTTGGAGGTTCGACTCCTTCCTTTCTTGTTTTATTGGGTTGACAAAGGCAGGTTCTTCGAATGTGTGGTAGGGTGGAGGACAGCCATGTAGTCATTCGAGGTTTGTGTCAGTTAGTTCTACTATGAGAATTTCTCGTTTAGAGGCAAATGCTTCTCAAATTATAAAGACTATCAGTATTACAGCGGTTAATGAAATGAAGGATCCTATAGAGGATACAGTATTTCATAATGTATAAGCATCTGGATAATCGGAGTATCGTCGTGGTATGCCCGAAAGACCAAGGAAGTGTTGGGGAAAAAAGGTCATATTTACTCCTACGAATATAATAGTAAAGTGAACTTTTGCTCATGTGTCGTTGAGAGTGTATCCTGAGAATAGTGGGAATCAGTGTACAAATCCCCCTATAATAGCGAAGACTGCGCCTATAGAGAGAACATAGTGAAAATGGGCTACTACATAATAAGTATCGTGGAGAACAATATCTAATGATGAGTTTGCTAGAACAATTCCAGTTAGTCCCCCCACTGTAAATAGGAAAATAAAGCCTAATGCTCATAGTAGAGCAGGAGCTCATTTTACGCTGCCTCCATGTAAGGTAGCTAGTCAGCTAAATACCTTTACGCCTGTTGGAATTGCAATAATTATGGTAGCTGATGTAAAGTAGGCTCGTGTGTCAACATCTATACCTACTGTGAATATGTGATGTGCTCAAACGATAAAGCCTAGGAAACCGATTGATATTATTGCTCAGACTATACCTATGTACCCAAATGGTTCTTTTTTTCCTGAATAATAGGTTACGATGTGAGAGATTATACCAAAACCAGGAAGAATTAGAATGTACACCTCAGGATGACCAAAGAATCAAAATAGATGTTGATATAGAATAGGGTCCCCTCCTCCAGCAGGGTCAAAAAAGGTTGTATTTAAATTTCGGTCAGTTAGAAGCATTGTAATTCCAGCAGCTAGTACTGGAAGGGATAGTAGGAGCAATACAGCTGTGACTAGTACTGATCATACAAATAGTGGAGTTTGATATTGACTTATAGCGGGAGGTTTTATGTTGATGATAGTTGTGATAAAGTTAATAGCTCCTAAAATTGATGAGATACCCGCTAAATGAAGGGAAAAAATAGTTAAGTCTACTGAGGCTCCCGCATGTGCTAAGTTACCAGCTAAGGGTGGATATACAGTTCAGCCAGTTCCAGCCCCAGCTTCTACTATAGAAGATGCTAGGAGAAGAAGAAATGAAGGTGGGAGAAGTCAAAAACTTATATTATTTATACGGGGAAATGCCATGTCGGGAGCACCAATTATCAAAGGCACTAGCCAATTTCCAAAACCTCCAATTATAATAGGTATAACTATAAAGAAAATTATTACGAATGCGTGTGCAGTTACAACTACGTTATAAATCTGGTCATCACCTAATAAGGTTCCGGGTTGGCCTAATTCAGCTCGGATTAGGAGGCTTAAAGCGGTTCCTACTATCCCAGCTCAAGCGCCAAAGATAAGGTATAATGTACCGATATCTTTGTGGTTAGTTGAAAATAATCAACGATTAATGAACATAGGTAAGGTGGCTGAATAAGTATTAGACTGTAAATCTAATGATAGAGGTGGGACTCCTCTTCTTACCAGGTCCTGAGGTGTTTACATATTGAATTGCAAATTCAAAGAAGCAGCTTCAACTCTGCCGGGACTTCTCCCGCCACCTTTTTTTTTATGGCGGGAGAAGTAGATTGAAGCCAGTTGGTTAGGGTTTTTAGCTGTTAACTAAAGTTTTGTGGGTTAGTACCCCACCAATCTAGTGGGGATTTAGCTTAATAAAAGTACTTGATTTGCAGTCAAGAGATGTAGATTGAATTTTTACAGTCCTTATTCAGAAATTAAGTTTTGATACTTGCTTAGGGCTTTGAAGGCTCTTGGTCTAGTTGTAACCTAAATTTCTAGATTAGGATTGATATGATTGGAGTTAGAGGTAGGATTATTGTAGATAGAATGATTAGAGGGGAAACTAATTTTATATGTTTATTATGTTGAAATTGTCATGTTATTTTTATATTGTTGGGTGTTGGGAATATTGTTAGTGTTGTGGAATAGGTTAGACGCAGGTAAAAATATAGGTTTAGTAGTGCTATTATAGCTATTAATGTTGGTAATAATATTATATCATTTTTAGTGAGTTCTTGGATGATTATTCATTTAGGTATGAATCCTGATAATGGGGGGAGGCCTCCTATTGACATTAGGATTAGGAGAAGGATGATTGTTATTAATGGTATTTTGTTTGATAAGTGTGATAGAGATAGGGTTGTGGTAGTTGAATTGTGATGTAGTATTATGAATGTTGATAATGTTATTAAGATGTAGATTAGTAAGTTTAGGATTGCAATGTTAGGGTTATATAATATAATTGCTATTATTCAGCCTAGATGGGCGATTGAAGAGTATGCTATGATTTTTCGTAGTTGGGTTTGATTTAGGCCTCCTCACCCTCCAATTAGGATTGAGAGTAGGGCTATAGCTAGTATTAGGTTTAAGTTAATTGTGGGTATGATTTGGTACAGGACTGAGATTGGTGCGATTTTCTGTCAGGTTAATAGTAGCATGCCTGATGATAATGGGATTCCTTGTGTTACTTCTGGCATTCAGAAGTGGAAAGGAGATATTCCTAGTTTTATAGCTATGGCTATAGTAATAATGGTAGATGGGATGGTGTTGCATATTTTTGTGACAGTTCATTCTCCAGAATGAATAAAATTTATAGTGATAGCTGCTATAAGTAATATTGATGCGGTTGCTTGAATTAGGAAGTACTTTGTTGCTGCTTCTGTGGCTCGTGGATTGAATTTTTTTATTAAAATAGGGATTATTGCTAGTATATTTATTTCGAATCCAACTCAGATTGTCAGTCAGTTAGAGCTAATGAGGACGAGGGTTGTACTGAAAAATACTGTTGATATAATAAGAATTAATGCTAAGGGGTTTATTAGTATGGGAAGGATGTAATCCAACATTTTCGGGGTATGGGCCCGATAGCTTTTTTAGCTGACCTTACTTTAGATTATGGTGTATTTGGTAGCACAGAGATTTTTGAATTCTCAGGTATGGGTTCAATGCCTATTTTTCTAGAAATAAGGGGATTTAAACCTCTATGTTTTACTCTATCAAAGTAACTCTATTGTCGGACATATTTCTTATGTTTGAGGGGGAATGCTTGATGTTGCAATAGGCACTGAGATGTGTCATATGCATATTGCTAGCGTGAGTGGTAGGAAATTTTTTCATAATAGATGCATGAGTTGATCGTAGCGGAATCGTGGATAGGATGCTCGGATTCATAGGAATGTCATGGTTAAGATAAGTACCTTTGTGACTAGGTTGGCTGTGTACAGGTTAGGGCTATAGGGGCTATGGGTGGCCCCTAAAAAGATAATAGTTGATAAGGAGTTTATTATGATGATATTGGCATATTCCGCTAGGAAGAATAATGCAAATGGGCCTGCTGCATATTCTACGTTAAAACCTGATACAAGTTCCGATTCTCCTTCTGTTAAATCGAATGGGGCTCGATTGGTTTCGGCTAGGGTTGAGATAAATCACATTATGGCTAGTGGTCATGTTGGCACTAGTAGTCATAACTTTTCTTGAGTAATAATTAGTGTGGGGAGTGTGAATGATCCATTTATTAATAGGACAGATAATAGAATAATTGCTAGGGTTACTTCATAGGAGATTGTCTGGGCAACTGCTCGAATTGCTCCAATTAAGGCATATTTAGAGTTAGAAGCCCATCCGGATCATAGGATGGAATACACGGCTAGGCTTGACATGGCTAATATAAATAGTACTCCTAGGTTGATATTGATTAGGGGATGTGGTATTGGTAGGGGTATTCATATTGTTAGAGCTAGTGTTAGTGCTATAGCGGGTGCCATAATAAATATTATAATTGAAGATGTGAGTGGTCGTAGGGGCTCTTTGGTAAATAGTTTTATTGCATCGGCAATTGGTTGAAGTAACCCTCAAGGTCCTACGATGTTTGGGCCCTTTCGAAGTTGCATATAACCCAATACTTTACGTTCTACTAATGTCAGGAAAGCAACGGCTAGAAGAATTGGGATGATTGTTAGTAGTAAGTTGATAATGGACATGGAGTATTAGGAAGAGGAATTGAGCCTCTGAATATAAAAGTTTAAATTTTATGCAATTACCAAACTTTGCTACCCTAACAAGTCCTGTGTCTAGGATAAAATTTGTTGTAAACCAAGTAAATTAAGAATATGTCATTTATTAGTTTGAGGGCGCTTTTGTAAGGTAGGCCCTATTTTTCTTGTCCTTTCGTACTGGGAAAAATATATAAATAGATAGAAACCGACCTGGATTACTCCGGTCTGAACTCAGATCACGTAGGACTTTAATCGTTGAACAAACGAACCATTAATAGCAGCTGCGCCATTGGGATGTCCTGATCCAACATCGAGGTCGTAAACCCTATTGTCGATAGGAACTCTTGAATAGGATTGCGCTGTTATCCCTAGGGTAACTTGTTCCGTTGATCAAATATTGGATCAATTAACGGATTTTTAGACTTGTAAGTCTAGATTTAAACCGCTCGGAGGTTATTTTTTTCTCCGAGGTCACCCCAACCAAAATTAGTTGCTCATAAAATTAGTTTTTATTTCCTTAGAAGTGTATATAAATAATTTTAAGTTGATAATTAAAGCTCCATAGGGTCTTCTCGTCTTATTCTATTATTCCCGCCTTTTCACGGGAAGGTCAATTTCACTGATTGCAGATGAGAGACAGTAAAGTCCTCGTTTGGCCATTCATACTAGTCCTTATTTAGAGAACAAGTGATTATGCTACCTTTGCACGGTCAGAATACCGCGGCCGTTTAACATGGTCACCGGGCAGGCAGTGCCTCTAATACTAGTCATGCTAGAGGTGATGTTTTTGGTAAACAGGCGGGACTTGTGTTTGCTGAGTTCCTTTCATTTGTTTAAATCTTTCCTTTGGTGTGCATGCCTGTGTTGGATTAACAATTTATTAGACAAGTTTCTATACTTAGTTTGATTTTGTCATGTTGTTAACTATCAGTGGATTATCCGTTCTGATATAAGCTTATGCAAGGAGATTAATATCTTGTTACTCATATTAGCAGTATTTCTTCTATCTATAGATAGATTAGTCCAATATTGATTTAGGAGTTGGTCTTGTTTTTTGGGATTGTTAATGTTTTACTGTTGAGCTTGAACGCTTTCTTAATTGATGGCTGCTTTAAGGCCAACTATGGGTATTTAATTGTTTACTCTCTAATAAAGGTTTTAACTACTTCTAAAAAGCTGTACCTTTTTAGACTATACTTGAAATTTACATTTTAGTTATTGTGCTTTTAGGTATATTTCAAGTTGAACTTAGATTCATTTTTTGGACAACCAGCTATCACTAGGCTCGTTAGGCTTTTTACCTCTACCTTCAAGTCTTCTCACTATTTTGCCACATAGATGAGTTGGTTCTTTAAACTGCTCAAAGGTAGCTCGTCTAGTTTCGGGATTCCTGGCTTAAGTTCTCTTTGCCAGATGCTTTCTAGCTAATTCATTATGCGAAAGGTACAAGTGTTAATCTTTGCTATTTTGTACAATCATTCAATCTTTCATCTTTCCCTTGCGGTACTGTTTCTATAGCTCCATAATATAATTTCTATCGCCTATACTTTAGGTTGGTGAATGTTTTGGTTTATGATTCTTTGATTATTCGTTATATATTGATTGGGCTAGTATTTGTTCAAAGTGGTCATGAAATTGAAATCTTCTGGGTGTAGACCAGATGCTTTGTTTAAGCTACACTTTGATTATCCAAGCACACCTTCCAGTATGCTTACCTTGTTACGACTTATCTCTTCTCATTCTTGTTATTCATTAATATATTTACTGTTTTTTGGAAATTTGAAGAGGGTGACGGGCGGTGTGTGCGTGCTTCAGGGCCTAATTCAGTCAAGCTCTCTATTCTTGTCTTACTACTAAATCCTCCTTTAACCCTTATTTTCATAAGGGTATTCGTCTTATTCTGTTTTAGAAAATGTAGCCCATCTCTTCCCAATCCATAAGCTACACCTTGACCTAACGTTTTTATGTTTCAATGATCTTGCTTACTATGGTTCCTTTATTAGGGTTTGCTGAGGATGGCGGTATATAGGCTGCATTAGCTAGGATTGGTGAGGTTTATCGGGGTTTATCGTTTATAGGACAGGCTCCTCTAGAGGGATATGAAGCACCGCCAAGTCCTTTGAGTTTCAAGCTATTGCTAGTAGTACTCTGGCGAATAATTTTGTTTAATTAATTATTTAGGTTTAAGGCTAAGCATAGTGGGGTATCTAATCCCAGTTTGGATCTTAGCTATCGTGTGTGGGTTTTATTAAAATTATTTTCATAGTTTATTTTTACTATAATCGAGGCTTTTTACAGCTTGATTAGGGCTTAATTTTATTTGATTTAAATACACTTTGACACTTTTTACGCCGGTTTTTTATTAATTAGGGTTAATCGTATGACCGCGGTGGCTGGCACGAGATTTACCAACCCATAAATGATATAACTAAATCTAACTTTCGTTAATGGTTTAATTTTTATCACTGCTGTCTCCCGTGGGGGTGTGGCGTAAGCAAGGTGTCACTAGCTGCCTTAAATTGGCGTGCTTGATACCAGCTCCTTTTGACTTGTAAAGGCTAAAGGGCGTTTTCACCGTAGGGCGGATACTTGCATGTGTAATTTTATCATAAACTAATAAAAAGGCTGGGACCAAACCTATGTGTTTATGGAGTTTATATCTCATTTAAGCATTTTCAGTGCTTTGCTTTAAATTTTAAGCTACATTAAC